CCGGTATATCAAATAATTTGTCTTTCTGTGTGGTGTAGATCTCTTGGTTCTTATTTACTTGTAATGGTAATTTATCAGAGTCCTTCTTATTTTCAGAAGAAAGGTATTTATATGCGAACAGATCATATCTATAGATTTTTTGAAACTTAGTTGTTTGATTTGTTAATGAATAGATTTCAGAATAATCTTGTTTTTTTAATTGGTCTTTTTCATATGAATCTTCTTTATTTAAATCGTTATTTTGAGGCCTATGGCGTTTTTTGACTTCATTTCGCCATTTTTGTGTCATTAATAGAGACCATCTAATCTTAGATAAATTGTATTGATACTGACCTCTTAACCAGTTTTTCCATGGATTCGTTCCAAAATTTCTAAGTTTCTTATGCTTTAATTCAGAATGAAATATTCCTTGTCTTTCAAAAGAATCCTTTATTTCAGTCTTAAGAAAAAAAGACGTTCCGCGATATTTTAGAACAGATCTTAACTTATCACTAACTTGGGTTTGTGATAATTTGTAAAATACATATGCTTGTGACATGGAAGATAAATCTGGCAAGCAAGAAAATTTAAGAAAAGTCTGTAACTTTTTCTTTTGAATTATTTTTGGATCTGTTTCAGTCTTGTCAATGTCTTTATCAATTTTTTTTTGTAAAATTTTTCTAGGAATCTTAATGATACATAGAAAGATATCTAGGTAGATTTTGTATATTTTTTCAATTAAAATAGTTGGAAAATAATCCCATTTACTTATTAATCGAACACTTTTTCTTTTTACAATTTTCAAAATATTTTTTGGTGATTCTCCATTATTATCTGGAATTAGTTTGTTTTTTTCGTTTGTAATTCTTTCTATTTCATTTTTGATTTTGTTTGTTCTATTAATCAACTCTTTTATTCTTTCTTCTGAATTTGTCCAAAGTGTAACACTATCTGATTCATTAATTATCTCATTGCTGATTATAGAATCTTTTTCTTTTTGAGTTTCACTCGATTCATCTACTTCTGTCTGTTTCAATTTTTTCTTTTTTTCGAGATATTCTTCATAAGCTTTTTCTATTTTTATGTTTATAACTTGAACCTCTTTGATAAGCCATTTTGTTATTTCGTTTAACACTCCTAGAACCCTAACCAAAATTGGTTCTAGAATTGGTTTTATTAGGCTCTTTAAAAGGTTTCTTATAACGATAAAGTCTCTATCGTTCAAATTTTTTGTTATTAATCTTTTGAATTTCAAGGTTAGTTCTTTAAAAACGGGCCCCCAAAAAACGGAAAAGGAATCGTCGGGTCGTGGCATACCCCAAGCGTGTTGAGCTAGTCCCCAGACAGGCCTTATATAAGCAGAATCTGGCAGATAAAAAGGGTCCTCTTGGATATTTTTATCAGCCTCTGTGTGCCAAGGTTTCAACTGAAAAGGATATATAACTTTCAACTGAAAACCTTCTGCCCACCAATCCTCCGGAAAGTTCAGGTCCCATATATAGCTTATAGGATAACCGTCCTCGGTGCATATATAATGAACCTCGTTTTTCCAGTCCTCTTTATCCTCAGCCCACTCGGGCGACTGCAATAATAAGATACGGCCAAGATTTTTAGCTATTATCCAAAGAGGCAGTGCAATATATTTTCTAAAAAGGGAGTTATAAATTACAAGAAAAGCTCTTATTTGCATCCCAAAATCTATATCATTCCATGTTTCCATTCCGGAAATCCGTTCTAGTTCTGCTAGGGATGCGCTCTCGTAGTCCTCGGCCTTGCGTTCGTCGAATACCCTGCGGCCGGCGAGGTAGTTCTTGTGTTTTATTTCTAGCCTTTCTTGCCTTTTTTTTTCTTTCCTTTCTCTCCTTTCTTTCCTTAGTTTTTCTTCTCTATTTCTTTTTGTTTTTATCTGTTCTTTCTTAAGAGTCAAATGGCTCACTTTTTTTCTTCTAAGCAAAATGTTGAAAAGGGGTTTCACCACCCCGAAATAAATAGATAGTCGATCTTTTAAGAAGCCAAAAAAAAGAGGGGCATGCGGAAACATTTCAACATTTCTTATAACAACTCCTATTTTACGCCTTTGAGGGGTCATAGTACCTTTGACGATATCAGGCCTCCAAAATTGTGTGTTTATCTTCTTAATCTCGCATATAACCTCCTCCCATGAGTGAAAATAAGGACTAGTCAACATTTTACTAAAGGCATTAGTATTAGGGTTTCCCATAGTATGAGTGACGTTGCGATCAAGCCCCTCAAAATTAGGACGTACTGCATTTTCGTACCTCACAAATAGTTTTTTAACAAACGGATCCGCCGGACTATGGATAGTGGGGTAATACAGTATTAGTGATAAAACATCATAGTCCTCTCCCCGAGGGGCCACAGGCAGATCACCCAGTTCGAATTCCACCTCGCGGTGTAATGCGAAAGGGAAGCGAGGGAGATCTTTACGGATGTTTTCTAGTAAAAGATGTCGTCCATTTTTCTCGGCTTTTTTAGTTATCCATTTTAGTTTTCGCCTACT